AAATTGGAAAGGTAAAGAAATTTCTCGTTGGGTTACGTATCTACTTAACAAAGAATAAACCTAAATTTCAAGAAATTCTATCTTCTACCAAGATATTTACCGAAGAAGCTGAAACCCTTTTGAGAGAAGCTATTCAGGAACAGATCGAATTCTTTCTACTTCAGGAACAAACATAAATGGAAATGGATCGTTTTTATTATATTCTTAATTAATAGAAATCCTCGATAAATATTTATGATTCGAATCATTCAAAAAAGTGCCTTTATCCTTATCCTTTAAAAAATATAGTTCTTCTTTTTTTTTTCTATTCTATATCTAGAATAGATATATAGAAAGAAATTGCGTCCAATAGGATTTGAACCTATACCAAAGGTTTAGAAGACCTATGTCCTATCCATTAGACAATGGACGCCCTTCATTCCTATTTTCGCATTTTTTTCATAAAAAAAAAAAGGATTAGACGTATTTAGGGAATACAATAAAAAAGGAGAATACATCTTTATATCATATGAAGTTAATAAATGAATATATAGCGGGTAGCGGGAATCGAACCCGCATCGTTAGCTTGGAAGGCTAGGGGTTATAGTCGACGTTGGTTGATCATTTTTAACATCTCTAATTCAAAACCGAACATGAGATTTTGGTTTCATTCGGCTCCTTTATGGAAGATCTATGTATTCCCACCAGAGAAAAAATGAGATCCATAACATCTATGTCAGCTTTTTTTACGAATGTGTCTAAAGCTACTTGCTTTTTAGATGATCCCTCTAGAAGAGGGGAATTCTATCAAATCTTTCTAGTCTCTAGTCTAGTTACTTCGTTCCCTATTTCTTTTCTACTCGTGGGATCCTAAGGAAAATAATTTTGTTTCTACCGAGCTTAAAAAAAAAGCCGAGGGTTCTAGTAAACCAAAACCATCATTTTATAGCTATTTGGCTTCAATCTACCCCTTTTTCAGTGCAAAAATTGAAGATTTAGTTACGATTTAAAGTTTTGTACTATCATCCATAGATCCTTTATTAATACTCATTCAATTGAAATAATTGAACCAATCAAAAAAATTATGCTTCTCGACTCCATAATCCAAATTTTTTATTAAATTTATGATTGCCTTTTGGATAGAAATCGTGAGAATGTATATTATTTCCTCAAATGTCCTATTGAGGAGTAAAGGATTAAATCTTTTTAAGAAATAAAGTTTTTGATCGGAATATGAAACATGAAAAAAAATGGAAAGACCCCTTAACTATTTAAGTTGTTAATAGAACGAATCACACTTTTACCACTAAACTATACCCGCTACATATTCATTATTGGATATTAATGGACTATTTGTCCAACCAAAGTAATCAGACGCAGTAAAGATAGCATCAGAATCATGAAATTTACAGCATTAACACGTATAAAGTTTTAAGTATTTTTTTTTTGAAACCTTCCTTCACTTGAACTGCTTAAGTGAATTATTCATATTAATAGAATACTGAACTTCAACTTTCATTTATAATGAAATTCATTTTTAATTAATGAATTTTTGAATTTTATACTTAAGAATAATAAAATAAAGACGAAAAATATTAGTAGTATATTACTATTATACTATATTATTATATATTACTAGAACATAACACTTTTACTATTAAGACTTAAGACTAAATAGTCTAATTTATACTCATTTAGACTCTAATTTACTATAATTACTTATAATATACTAAGAATAGATATAAAATCTCTAATATTGAATATTTCAATATAGAATATATCATAATAATCATATTTATATATATTCTATTATATATATTCTATATTAATATAGATATAGATAATTTCGTAAAGAATTTCTAAGATAATCTATCTATAAAAATCTTATAGAATTTAGAATAATTAGGAATGGCAATGAAAATTACTCTTCTTGTTTCAATAACAAACAATTTTTATTTGTTGGAACAAAAGAAGTACTGGCCCGGCCAGTACTTATACTTAACCAGGCCGGGGAAATGAACCTTTTGTACAAAATAAAATAAGTAAGGTATTCTTTCTATTGGATAAATCTGTTTCGAATCATTTAAGGAAAATAAAAATTTTTCTCAATCTTCACTTCACGTGTGAAATCACATGAGAAATTTCTAATTTGAAATGGGGAGAGATGGCTGAGTGGATTAAAGCGTCGGATTGCTAATCTGTTGTACGAATTATTCGTACCGAGGGTTCGAATCCCTCTCTCTCCGACCCCCCTGATAACTTTATATTTTAGAATCGGAATAAATTTCGATTATTTTCTTTTATGAATCTTTTCTATTTATCTAGCATCTATTCTATTTCTTTATACACTTTATACATTTACCTATGAAATACCTATTAAAAATTAAAAAAGAAAATAAAAAGTAAAAATGAATCTCATATCTTTTTTTATTCTTCACGCCCAGGATTACGCCCCGGATCATTAGATAAGAATCCGAAGATGAAGAGAGAAACAAAGAATATTACTACTGTGTAAACGAATAGTTTAAGAGTAAGCATTACAAATCTCCAAGATAAGATCATTTTTTTTAAGGAAATAGATCACCTATTTTACGACACACACTATATACTATACTATTTTGATATGACGCTCTAAAGATGAAAAAAAACAAGTAAGTTTTTTTTTGAAATTTATTTTCACGAATTTCTTTCTAATGTAATAAGATTCGTATTTTTTCGTTACCAAAAATTTATTGCCATATCCATATCTATAATTAGATATTGTATGGGATCTTATAAAGAAAAGGTCATAACAAAAGAAGAAATAAACTGATTATCTGATTAAAGATAAAGATCATCGCCCCCTTCCCTTATTCAAATGAAATCTCAATATAAAATAGAAAATATCATAATTTCGCTTTTTGAATCGAGGGTTCCTAATGTCCAGACTTATCTGAATCTTATTTATTTTAATATTTAAAATCTTATTTTTTTTTAATCGAAGACTTTATGAATTGAATAGAGATTTCATTTTTATCGAAAACTTACAGCAGCTTGCCAAACAAAGGCTAAGAGAAAAAATAGTAAAGGTATAACCGGCATAACGTCTACGATTGGATTGAAAAAGGCATAAGCCTCGGGCAATTTGGCGAAGAAAAAACTACTAAGAGTAGAATTAAGACAGATACAGATTAAACTAAAGATATTAAACATAACAAATATTCTTTTCTTGTTCTTAAAGATTAAAATGAGATTGAAATGATAATAAATTATCAGATTCGATTGAGTTGTTTTTCTGAGGTAAATTTTAAAATAAAAAGGCAGATAAAAGAAATTCTTCTTTTTCTTTGACTTCTCCCCAATCAAGAATCCTTCCTTACATTCTCCAATCAAATAAGAATACAAGGAATTATATTTTCATACAATATCTTAATTGAATTCTAAGTAATGATCAATTAATCTTTTTGATTCTATATCTATATGTGTTGAATCCCAGCGACAACATGTCCTATATTTATTTTGGATATTTATTTTGGTTGGTTATTGACGAATAACCAATATTTAGCTTAGTTTTTCTTAGACCAAATCAAAATGGGGCGTGGCCAAGCGGTAAGGCAATGGGTTTTGGTCCCGTTACTCGGAGGTTCGAATCCTTCCGTCCCAGATCGTTTGTATCAGAAACGAAAGATTCTTCTCTATTGAAATTTAAAATTTTATTCAACAATTTTATGTTTAATGTTGGATACAATATTATCCAATCTTAATTCTAATAATGATTCTTAGAATCATATCTTTTTTTTTTTGAAAATAAAAAGAGGTATCTCTTATGATGGACAATTCCTAAAGATCTGTTGAAGATGTAAATAAGTTTGCTTAAAACTGATTTGTTTTTTTTCATGTGAATATTATTCATAAATATTATTCATATGATAAAATATCGGGTAATTTGAAGTGAAATCTTTTCCGGATAAACACTTATTTTTAAGTGTAGATTATTATGTATCGATTCAACCAATGACTATTCATTTCATTATTCCATATTGAATCAATTGCATATGGTTCCAATTTAAAATAAAATTATAGGGATGTTATGGTAAAACTTCGTTTGAAACGATGTGGTAGAAAGCAACGTGCGACTTGAAGGACATGATTGGCTGTGGATTTTGACATCCACCATTTTCTATACGAATGAAGGTGCTCTTGTCTCGACATAGTTTGTTCTGCTAGGAACTTAATTTAATTTGTCTTGGGTTGCTAAATAAAGATACTAAAGGTATAGACTAATGGTATATAAAGGTATAGCATATTATGGAGCTCGAGCAAAAATGATTGATTCATTTATCGGGGGAATAATCTAGGGTTAGTGACAATCAATACGTTAGACCAACTTTGTAAATATATCATCAATATAGATAAAAGGAGAGGTTCAATTTTGAACAAATTTGAAATGAAAAAAAAATCAAATTTTTCCTATGATTTTTCACTTTTCCATAGAAAGAACAAAAAACAAAAGGTATGTTGCTGCCTTTTTGAAAAGGAGTAAGGATCATCGAAGTAATGTCTAAACCTAATGATTTCACAAAGCGCAAAGCAAAGACAACAAATTCCGGAACAAGAAAACACTATTTTCACTTGTCTCAATTTGGATCAGAATGAGTAAAAAAAAATATATCCGAAAGGAGACAAAAAAAAGGTTAGAGACAGCTCAATAAATTCTAAATTCTAAGGATTTCCTTTCGAATTCTTTCAAAACTACCCAACTTGAGTTAGGAGTACGAATGAAATTTCTTTTTCTGTAAAGAAGGAAAAAAGGATCAAATTACAGTCTAATTCTTTATGGATCCATTTCTATTTCTATCTATATATATAGAAATAGAAATTATATAAATTATAATCATTTTTTCTTGAGCCGTATGAGGAGAAAACCTCCTATACGTTTCTAGGGGGGCATTTTTTATATAAATATATCCCAATGAGCCATCTATCGAATCGTTGCAATTGATGTTCGATCCCGAAGAGAAGGAAGAGATATTCGAAAAGTGGGTTTTTATGATCCGATAAAGAATCAAACTTATTCAAATGTTCCTGCTATTTTATATTTCCTTGAAAAAGGTGCTAAACCCACAGGAACTGTTTATGATATTTTAAGGAAGGCAGAATTCTTTAAATAATTTCGAGTTTCTTTTGATAAAAAAGAAAGTAAAAACAAGAATCATGAATAAAAAAAAGATAGGTTAACTAATACTTATCTTTGTGTAATTCTTTATTCAAAGTTTCTTATTTTTTTGTTCTATTCATACTTATTTTATTCTTATTTTTCTTATTCATATTTTTTTTATTACTTATTTTTGTGGAACCCCCCAACAAGGGGGGTAATATTTCTTCTTGGATCTTGTATTTGTATTGTACCTTTATTTTTTTGATTAAAGTTATTATTTATTCTTTATGTTGTGCTAATCCAACACAAATTTATATAGAATTTATTTAAATTTGTTTTCTAAAAAGTCCATTCATATTGACAATGGTGTCTCAAACAAATATAATTTGATCGTATATAAATAAATATTTTTATCCCCATTCCCTCCCCTATTGGATCTTTCCTTCACTTTAGTAAAATAGTAAAATGGATGAGTTTGTTGGATTTTTTTATTTCGATCATACCTACACTTTATATTGATTCGGGTTGCTAACTCAATGGTAGAGTACTCGGCTTTTAATTGCGACTATTATATTTTACACATTTGGATGAAAGAATTCGTCTAGACTATTGGTAGAGTTTATAAGACCGCGACTGATCCTGAAAGGTAATGAATGGAAAAAAAAGCATGTCGTAAAAAGAATATTTATAGTATTCATAATATAAATAGAACGAGAATTTTTTTTTATAAAAATTTAAGTTAAGTAAAGTATAAAGTATTTCGGGTCTAGTGAATAAATGGATAGAGCCTTATGGCTCCAATTTTAGTAAGACAAAAAAGCAACGAGCTTCCTTTCTTAATTTGAATGATTACCCGATCGAATTACTAATTATACGTTAAAAATAAATTAGTGCCTGATGTGGGAAAAGGTTCTCTTGTGAATTGTGAGTGGACCATTGATTCTTTTTTTTTTTAATCCTAATTATTCTTTATTGTGGATTGTAGACGGATGTGTAGAAGAAATAGTATAGTGATAAAAAAAGAATTTTCTCCAAAGTCAAAAGAGTGATTGGGTTGCAAAAATAAAAGATTTTTACCCCTTTTTCTTATTGTTATTTTCTATTTTCTTTATTTATTTTATTGTTATTCTAGTTATATTAACAAGGAAAATAAAACCAAATTGTATATAAAGGGAAAGGAAAAAGATCTGTAGATTGGGCTCTCTGTCTCCGGGGTATATATTCTTTATTTGTTCTTACTTTTTACTTTCATTATGTTTTTTAATGTTTTTTACATAACAATACAGTATAAAAGTATATATTTTTTAAAGTAAAAGTATAAAAAGTGCATACTATATATTAATATATTAATATAGTATATATTAATAATTAATACTAGACTATATTATTCTTATTATTCTAATTATTTATTATTCTATTCTTAATTCTATTATTATAGTTATAAGTTATACTTTTTTATACTAAATATACTAAATATTATTTTAGTATAATTTAGTATAAGAGAAACAATATACTACATACAGCATAAAAATACGCCGTTATGACCATATTGCACTATGTATCATTTCATAACACAATAAGTGCCTCTCTTTTTTGGTTACATTAGAAATGTATTTAAATGGCATAATTACAAGGATATTGAGATTGAAAAAAGATAGATTTCGGCAACAAAACTTCCTATATCCGCTACTCCTTCAGGAGTATATTTACTCACTTGCTCATTATCATAGCTTCAATAGTTTTATTTTTTACGAACCTGTGGAAATTATAGGTTATGACAATAAATCTAGTTTAGTACTTGTGAAACGTTTAATTACTCGAATATATCAACAGAAATCTTTGATTTATTCGGTGAATGATCCTAACCAAAATTCATTTTGGGGGCACAAGAATTCTTTTTCTTCTCATTTTTATTCTCAAATGGTATCAGAAGGTTTTGGAGTCATTCTGGAAATTCCATTATCGTTTCGATTAGTACCTTCCCTTGAAGATAAAAGAATACCAAAATCTCAGAATTTACGATCTATTCATTCAATATTTCCCTTTTTAGAGGATAAATTATCGCATTTAAATTATGTATTAGATTTACTAATACCCCATCCCATCCATCTGGAAATCTTGGTTCAAATTCTTCAATGTTGGATCAAAGATGTTCCTTCTTTGCATTTATTGCGATTGTTTTTCCACGAATATCATAATTTGAATAGTCTCATTACTTCAAATAAATCCATTTATGTCTTTTCAAAAAAAAATAAAAGATTATTTTGGTTCCTACATAATTCTTATGTATATGAATGCGAATATCTATTCCTTTTTCTTCGTAAACAGTCTTATTATTTACGATCAATATCTTATGGAGTCTTTCTTGAGCGAACACATTTCTA